TTCTGGATGATGAGGATGAAGAAGTCTCTGCTGATCAGCCCCCTGCCTTTCTCTAGAGTAGTCTAGTCCTTGTTTTCGCTAACGAATGCGGCTGGCTAGTCAAAGCTGAATCAGGGGAACCGCTTTCGCACAATCAAGTCTGGTCAAAAGAAAGTTCTTTCAAGTTCGCCTTTTCTGGCAACTTCAATTAATATCGTATATATAAAAGATAGGTGAATCCGCTTTTCTTTTCCTTCGAGTGCGGGGACAAATCTATTAATTCTTTGATCTCGACCGACTAAATCAATCAATAGCAGAAGTGTTTTTCTTTTCGATTGAGCTTCTCTTGGCCCTTGGCCTTTGATGAATATGAACTGATATACTGGCATTCTCTTCCAACTCCGTATCCTAACTCACGGCAAACTATCTCTAGATGGCAAAGTGAAAAGTTGAATTGATCCGCACATCCCTCTATTCCAATAGAAAACGTTAGCCTTCATCCATGAGATCGGGGTATCACTACCAGTAGGGGCCCACTTCCCTAATAGACTTTGAAACCTCGCCTTCCCTTTCGATGTCCGATCCCGGATACCATGACTTGCCTTCAAACGGGCTTCACCTTCAAAGGAGAGTAACCGATCTGCGGACAGCAAGGCCAATGAAGATCAAATTGCCGGGGTCTGAGTCGTGTCTTGTCCTTGAGTCCTCTCTATGCCTCTCATGTCCTTCTTTCCTTCGCTTGGGACTCACTAGCACACTCCTTGCGACTTTCGTGCTTGATGGCTTCTGATGAACCAATGATAGAGATCCGACGCTTCCCTAAGAACTGCTGTTCAATCCGTCCCTGAGCTTCTACTGGATGTCATACCGGGCATTTTGAACTACTCAACCACCCCTGGTTGGGGTTCAACAACCGCAGGAGGTTCAACCAGCTATTTTGAATCACAATGGTTGCTTTGAATCCTCTCTTCTGAATCGAATTAGCAAACTCGAGAATGAAGAGAGCCCTTTTCTTATGGGCAAGGAGAGGGGGCAGTATTGGGCCCAAGTAAAAGCAGATCTGGATCAAGCTCCCAATCAGCGAGAGTCTAACCGATTACTCAAATTCGAGAGTCGGGATCTCGAAATCCGGGAGCAAAAGCATACCTGTCTTTTACTTTTCAAAGACATAATCTATGGGAACCCCGACTTATTAGAAAGAGCTCCCCGGCCGAATCCAGATCTGGATTCAGTCATTCTCTCTTTCTTTGAAGAGATAGGGGACGAGATGGAACGAGAATTGGGTTCTATCCTAGCTGCCGAACCCCATGAAATGAAAATGGCCGTAGCAGTCACAGTCGATTCAAGATCGGAGTTTCTCGGGTTTTTATTGAACTCCTAGTTAATCATATCTATCGGTTTTAGATTCCTTGGATGGGGAGTTGTTTCCTTCGCTGTAGAAAGGCTTTATTATGGAGTTCCATATAGGCTATATCATAAGCCGCTACTCAAGAGGATAATGAATTACCTTATACTAAATTTGACTATATTTCTTTCAGCTTCCTATCCTGCCTACTACTTTAATACTTAATTTAAATACTAAATAGATAAATAGAAGATGAAGGAGAAAGGGATTCTAATCCATTGCACTCTATCTTACGTAGGGAGCTTCCTTCGTGCTTATCCTCTCACTAACCCCCCTAAAGGAAATAGGAAGGAATTTATTACCTCAGGCCAAGTCCTATCAAGGTCCTAAGCTCTGGACTACTAACCCCCCAAAGAAAGAAAAGAGAAGGGTCCCGTGGATTTAGGTATTCCTCTTCTTTCTGCTTCTTACGGATACTATTGAATATTGACTATTGAATTAGCAGTTATTGGAAGAGGAAGAAGCAAGCCCTTCCCTACCTACTAGCTACCTCACCTGCCCTGCTTCTTCACCAGCTCTTGGAAATGCATAATTTCCAGTAACTACAGCTAGTAAAGGAATTTGATTCGATGATCTTATGCTATCGGAAAGGTCTTCTCCGATTAAGGAGTCCCCCTTTCCTGCCGTAGGAGAGAGAGAAAGTGATCTAAGTAAGCTTAAATTAGGGGACCTCCTTCTTCTATTACCTTGCTCCAAGGGATGCTATAACTAGGTAAGAAGAGAAAGAGACTTCCTATCTATACTACGAACAGTACTGGAAGCTAGTACTTGACTCACTGAACACTGAAACTAGAGAAAGTTAGACTCCTACTAGATAATTGAAAGCCTATACTTGAAAGAGAGAAGAGTATACTTCTTCTTTTTTACTGCTCTTAGAAAGGAAGAGTTTAGCCGAGCTTTTTTTCCAGAGAATTAAGGAAAGCTCAATCCCACTCGTGCCCTGTAAAAAGGGAAGGAACGAACGTCATCAGTCCCTACCCATCAATAAAGATGTCTCGTTCATGCCTGTCCGTTTCAACCTCCTATTACTCGTACAACAACTATGGCAGCCAAGAGCGCTGCTTATTCCCCTTCATCTTTAGATGCTTCCTGTACTGCTCGATGCTTTAAATAGCCCTAGTTCCAGTTAGTTTATACTACCCGCTGCTTGCTGGAAAAGGGCTTTTCATCAATTCTTTAGCAATATAAAAGAAATGAAAATGCAAAAAAGAGGGTGGTTTTGGCAAACTTGAACTGAGACCTTAGCGCAACTCGCCTTTTTCTGTTTCATTCTGTTTAAGGATTAGCCTTCTTGAGCCTATTTGGTGACAGATAAGCCATCTTACCGTTCATGAGACCAGAGTGCATCAGTAGGCTTTTGCTACTGATGGCATAATTTCGTTTACTTGCTTCTATCCGGTTACACCGACTCTTTTTTTTTTAGTAAACAATCCTTGTGACAAGATCAGTAAGGGTCCAGTCAAACCCTGGAGCAAAATCGTTTTTGCTTTCCCCCCATTGGTCTCTCGCTTTCATTGCGAAACCTTTCAACTGAAACTCGCTAGATCAATTCCTATTAGGGGTACTGGAATTTCCTATTTAAAGCCGTGAACATGAACTCATTCTTTTCGATCTGTTAGAACCGCGCATTATCCCTCGCTTATACCGCTCGGACTTCGCTATCGTTTCGCTGGGCCTTTTGCCGGCTATTTCGCCTGGCGCCGTGATCTTTATAAGTAAGTAAGTGGGAGTTTACGTCCCAATGTTCAGCAACTTTCCCTGATTCGTTCTCTCCGACTCGCTGGGCGCTCGATAGACTCGCTATGCTTCTCTATAGCTTATATCAGGCTTCCGTCCGAGATAGAGAAATTTGAAAAGGAATCGAAATCCAATCGTCCTCCATGAAGCCTTAGAAGAGGAGATGGTGAGGACAGGGTCTTCAGAGAATCGCCTATTTCTAAGAAAGAGTAAGAATCAAGAAAAGCACATTATGAATTGATTCATTTATTTGCTTCGGCAATTGACAATCGAAGAATTGAAATGAAAAGCGATTCACGGCTCTCGATCGGTAAATGAAGAAGGTTCTTCGAGAAAGGAAGTGAGAATTCAAGTATCATTCTCCATTTCGAGAAGAATAATCTTGAAAGAAGAAGAGAGGGCGAATGAACAACTAAGGCCACACGTCCTCCATAAAGAAATGGCGTCGCTAAGATCACAGCCTTTCCCAGATTTTCTCACTCAGCAAATCGACAGAGAGAAGCAACAAGCATCACCTTCTCTCAATAAACAAATATTGCTCCCAATTCAACGATGTCGAGCTCTCTATCAATTCAATCTCGACCAAATGAGTTGATCCTCCATCGCCAGAAAAGAAAGAGACGCAAAGGCAAAGTCTTTTCTTACAATTCTATGAGTTATGAGTAAAGCCTAGATAAAGATAAGACTAGATTAAGAAGATTGAACAACGTAGCTCCTTAGCTCGATCTTGAAGAACGAATGCCGAAATGGCAGCTTCACTATCAGGAAGTAGCCCTTTTCAGCGCTCTTAATCAACAATCGAATAAAAGTTCGCTCGGGGGATATCGTCCTAGGGAATAGGGATTAGGGATTCGTTGAACATAGTTCAACTCATACGGTATCCTCTATTAGAATAGAAGGAAATCACCCTATCTCTGGTGAGGTTACTTAGTCGAGATCGCTAAGTGAAATCGAGCTGCAAGTGGCTACCAATACAAACAAAGGAATTCCTTTCAATTCTTTTTTCTTTGTAGTTCACTTGTTTTCTTTCGAGGTGGATTTGATGTCCGAACGTCATCCGAAACCTTTGAGGTTGGGGACTTCCCTCCCATCTCTTCCTAGCTCTTGACCTTCTGCTATTGTTGATGGTGCGTGGGTAGCATCCTTCTAGTCTTTCCCTTTCTTGGGTGCTTCGACTCGAGTTAACTAGGGTTACGCGAAAGCCTGCCAAAGATCCTCCGGCTCTGACAGAAGAATATTCTTAACACATGCTCTTTGAGCAATTTTGGGAAGAAACGAATAGCATTTAGTTTATAATTCTAAAGTAGAAAGGGAAAAAAACAGCAATTATACTTGACTTGATTGACGCGACGACATCTTAACTTGCGATGCGATCAATTAGATCGGCGTGCGAAAGCAAGCACTATTTCTACTCAAAGCACCAAGAAATAGATAGCTTTTTTTGTCGTTGGCAAAAAAAATCATAAGAGAAGGAAGAGTAAGATCAGCATATGTGAAATGACTAACCTTACCTAAATTACATAAATGATAAGTGTAGTGCCTGCAGTCCTATCCTCGTGAGCCCCGGCCTTATTTAGATTGAGCTCAGTGGTAGGATGGAAGTAAAGGCAGGGGAGTTGAATCTCTAACAATTCTACTTCAGAAGTGTTATTGAAATCTTGAGAGCGCATAGCGGTTTGACGAGACGATTTTGATGTGTTATAATAATAATGACTGGGGAGAACCTTGAACACTTCATCCCGTCCCGAGCTAAGGGCTAGGAGCGGGACGCCCTCCAAAACCCGAAGTCCGTGTTGCAAGAAGCATGCCGGTAAGCAGGTGGGACCCATGACATAGGTCTGAAATACCGATTCCAGGCGAGTATCTAAAGCTGCTGCAGCAGTAGCTGTTGTTCGCTGAAGTGCTACCGTCCTGATGACTTCTACTATTAGAGTGATTAGAGTCTCGCGCAAGCTTTACCCGACCGGTAAGGTCTTTAGTACCATAGACTGATGAAATGATAGCGTATCAGTTAGCCATCAAGCCAGCGACTAGGCCCCAAGGTCGGGGACGCCGAGACCTTTGCTTAAGTAATGATATGAAATTTGGTTTAGTTAATCCTTTCAAGGGCTAGCTGGATCCGAAGCTCTCTTGGTCGGCTTGGCTAGAACAACCACGATCAAAGTGATTGGTCTCTATCTTCATTGCTCAGGACGAAACTCTGCCTCACTTCGATCGCCTCGGATTGAAGGATTCGGCCGCGTAGCCCTAATTTTGGAATAAAAGGAAATCGAAGGTGCTGATGAAGGAAGAACATTACCATAACTCTACTATTCCACGCTCTTCCGAACTTCAGACCCACCACAACGAAGTTTTTGAGTATACTAAGGATTACCCATATCGAGAATGGGCCCGCCCTGGTACCGTTCTCTACTTCCGCTCTAATAGATTGATTTTTTTTATCGCAGCAAATAAGACTTGAAGCGGATTCTCTACCTAGAATTGATCTAATACTTCAGTAGACTCATTTCATGCCCTTATCGAATGTTCATATAGTCATAAGAAGAGCTCCTTTTCTTCTTTGCTATTACCTTGAAGCGAGTATTCATTGTCCTACCGAGACAGTAGATATATGCTTAAGGAAGAGTCCCTGAGAAAGAGAAGGAGTGCTGCAAGCGAAGTAGGGACGTCGGAGAAGGATGAGCGAATGACATCATGTATGAAATTGACTTGAGATGGGGGGCTTGTTCGAACCCTTGAGCATGTTAAATCAGAGCAGCAAGCATGGAACCAGTAATAACCGACTTCAGGCAGATAAAGCAGCTATAAAAGCTATGCCTGTCAATCGAGTAGGCGATTAGCGACATCCCTATCTTTCTTCAGTTCATATAGGTCTACTGCTTTCCTTTTTGAAAAGAGTATAGGCTTCCAAGCTTGACTAAAAGAATAGGGGGTATGCGCGAGAATGCTTGTCCTGTGCGCAAGAAGTTCAATGAGTGCGAGTCCCGATACTCCGACTTAGAAAGAACCTCTTGTGCTGCTCGCCGACTCCGTCAGTACACGCTTTATCAGAAATGGGATTCACGCAGAGAGGAGACAACTCCCTCGACTTCAAGGAGAGGAGACTGTAGGACTTTCTCAAATGGCTTCCTAGGAGAGTGCACTTTCCTTTCTTTCTTTATCACCCCTAATTTCTTACTTATAGGCGAGAAATAGGCGAGAAATAGGCGAGAAAAGAGGGGCTTGGGGCTACATCAACTACTCTATTATCAACACATCGGCAATTACCACGGTTAGGAGATGTCCTCTTCTCTTAATAGCAAGAGCATCTTAATAAGTGAAGTGGTAGCAGACGGTCTTTCAGCAACAGAAACAGATTTGGTAGCATAAGTTATCCAGCCTATTTGCAGCTTTCATCCTTCTTTTACTTACCAACCTTGGGCGTTCATCATACGGATTGCTTTTTAGAGCATATATGGTATTCTACCAAACTACTTCTGTTACGCAGACCCTTTGAAATACAAGAAGAAATATTCGAATAATACCATCGTCTCTTCTCTGCGAGAGATCCCGATTCTTCCAGCGGAGGAACGGCTCTATCGACTAAAATCCTTGTCTATAGACGTCCTTTTCGGCCTCTTTTCTGCGTTCTTTCTCAAAGAAATGACGTAGAAGGTCCTAGTGGCCTTCCCACTATTAAAAGAGCCTCTCTTTCTGTTGCCGGTCAGCCTCAAAATGGGCAAACTTCCGGGTTAGTTAAGTCCGAATTCAAGCCAGATGGCAGGTCTTTATGAAGCTATATCCTTCGCTGATCAACAAGGCTCATGCAGATCCATAAAGGAAGAGAGAATCCGCTTCTACGGTACTTCATCAAAGATAGCAACTAAGATTTAGAGAGCGTCTGTCTCGGGTAATCATTTCAGGAAGTACCATAAAATCAAAGAGTTGTGTTAGCTCTTGGGAAAGCCATTTTAGTAAAAGGCCCTTGCTCTTTAGTTGATGGGAAAAAACCCGGGCGAGCTGACCGGTTACGCAGAAACCGTAGACTTCCATGAGGAACCCACCTCCCATCAGACAGATACGAGTCCAGCTAAACCGGGATCGGAACTTCGAACTGCAAGCATTTCTTCCTCCCCGACATTACCAGAAATGGATAATCGTAGTAGTATACCTACTCGTAGAGGCCGGACCAAGGCAATAGCAATAGGAAGAAGGATTCATCCCACAAGGTCTCACAGCAAGTCTCCTGCGATCTACTCAAGGGTTCGACATGGTCTAGTCGGGATGTTTAACCCTTAAGGAAGTAGCTAACGTGGATGCTAGGGAAGAAAGCTTTGAGTCCGCTTTCGGGCTTAAGGATTCAATTTCATAGGCAGGAGGAAGAATAGAAGAAATCAACCAAGAAGCAAAAGAAAGTCTGTCTGCGTTGCGTAAAACTTCTGATTAAGAATGTGTTCGAGACAAAGCAAAGAAACGAAGCTGACTCTCATGAATGGATGTCCGAGCATATAGATAAGGTTGGGGAGGGAATGTGGTACCGAACGGTTATTGTGTGTCACCAAGTACTTCCACTTGTCACTGAGTAAGGTAAAGCCACGAGGGTAGGTGGGAATATTTCCTCAAGGCGCAACCAACCCAGTAAGAAGCAGCTCCGGGGAACCTCTAGCTAGTTATGAAACTACGTTTCATAATTACAATGAATCAACCTGTCCTATTCTCTTAGCAGGAGCTGAATCAACACCAAGTATTCTGTACCCATTTCCATAGAGAAAATGAGAGAATGTGGCTTTAGGGCACAACGTCTTTTCCGACCGGAGAATACGTTATTAGGTAACTAGAGTCAAGTGAGGAATGAGAGGTACTCGCTCTTATCCAAAGAGTGTTAGGAATCGATCTAGCTGCTTATCCGGTCTAAGGGCATCGCCTTCAAGCAAGTTCAAAAACTTTCCTTCTGAGATGCCTGTTCTCAGGTGCAGATGAAAGAAAGAAGAATGAGATGAGCTCCTGTCGCAATGGAAGAAGAATCCGCTGCTAGTCTTTTAGCCACAGACGCTATTGAGTAAATATCAGCTGTGGTCCTATCAGCTCAACCAGTTGCCGGTCTTGTTTGCGTAGTAAATGATTTTGGCGGATTGGAGAGTAAGCTGCTATTAAAAAAGAGGGTCTGTCTGTAAGCAATTACCCTTCCTTAATGAAGGCAGTGAGCTCAGTTCAGGAACTTCTTTCACTAGTATAGTATCGGGGACATGCCCAGAAGAGGATTTCATAATTCGCCTAACTCCTCAAGCTTGCCTGCCCTCAGTCTCCGGACAAGCTTGAGTTCTTTCCTTGAGATGTCTTGCCCTAGGGAATATCCTTTTTAGTTAGATTGATCCTATCCTATCTGCTTCTTAGCTTAGTCGAAAGCTAGAGATTGATTCGAAGTAAAGCAAGTTTCCTCGGTCAAGCTTATCCCCCCCCCTTTCCCGCATTAAAGAAGTGAATAGACTTACTGGTAAAAAGGTAGACGGATTTAGGGTTCTTCCCCGGTAAACCCCTTACCCTACAAAGAGGAAGGGAGATGTCGTCGGTAAGATCATATGCCTAACACAAGCAATTCGAAGGTTGAAATCAGAAGGAAAGTGGCTCACCTTCAACAGGTGCTAAAATCAAACAGAACCCTTCTTAGCCAGCATCCCTTGGTGCACTCGTCTCTGCTTTAGTTGACTTTCTCTCCCTTCCATTTATATAATCTAAAAAAAGGGGGACTTTTTCCCCAGCTGTCAGTCTAATACCGGCCGATCTTTTTGTTGTTGGAGAGCTTTGTCCTGTTCCGCCGCTGTAAAGGACCATCTGAAAAACTGCTTTGATTGGTAGCTCTAGCTCTCTCTGTACTCGATCCTAGGGTTTCTTGATGAAGTATTTTATTAAGGGTTGGCTCGTTATTCCAGGCGCCCCAACCAGTGGCCTTGTTGTCTATGAATCCTGGCCCCTTCTTCGCTACCTATTCTTGGTGCATCAAAGCATAGAAAGGTTACTTGGGCTGGGGGAGGAGCGAGTGGCTGATAGCTGCTTATCGCTCCTGTCTAGTCATCTTAGTCCCTGGCTTCTGTTTCATGCTTGGTTGATGGAAGACAGCTTTGAGTGCCGTTACTTTCCCCTTCCATGCTATCAGTTCTGTGTGTAGCACGAGCGTTTAAGAAGGCCGAGGTAGACATGGTTTACTTTCTCAATTCAGGAGTTCCACTAGCGAGTTATTTAGGCTGTAACCACGAACACCCCCAGGTATTTTTTTTTACTCACGTCAGATTCAACCATTATATAAATTATATAATAAGTAGTGTCTATCCGTGTATCTAGGACAATATTGATCCCCAGACTACATGCTAAACACATGACCTTCGATGTACCGATCAGCACCAAAATAACATTCTTAGGCGAGTTACGGGATGATCAGCCACACTGGGACTGAGACAAGACCCTATTCCTTCCGACTCTATCCATTGATTGCTTTCGTTTATCAACTCATTTTGTATGGACTGCTCGTATACTCGTATATAAGTATTCCCTCATTGGACCAAATGAGTTCAACTATGGATAGCGGATACGAAGGCTGCTACATAGGGGAATACTACTACCTACTAAACACTAACTAAACACTAAACAGTAAAGGGCACTGGAACTCGCACTACGCACTACGCTATCACAAGTAAAGCTCTAACATGCTTACAGAAAGCCCTATGAAGGGAAGCGAGAAAGACTGGAAATAAAGAGTAGGCTAAGCTCTCAACATAACCAATAGCGCTTCGCGCCTTGGATTAGGCACTCCCATCCCATATGGGGCTTAGAATGTTACCGGTACTCTAGATATTAGCCTCTGTGAAGGAGGCTCCTACTAGCTATATTCATCACTGTAAATAGGACTGCTTTCAAGGCTCAAAAGTGGAGTGACTACGCTTGACCTTTTTCTTTAATGTCTTGGAAAAGACCTAAAGATTGCTGTAAAAGATCAAATAGATTCAAGTTATAGAATTCTATTCTCTATTGGAAAGCAAAAGCGTATTTGCTGACTTAAGGGATGTTATAACTCTGGTAATATAGATTCGATTATTATATATTTGAATATATGGCTATTACGCTTGTTCCTGCAACGCCAGCAAAAGCTGAGTTCACAGCTTCATATCATAAGAGAATAGCTTATTCTCGGCATCCTTCAGATGTGGATTCCCTTGCTGGCTGAGAAGAGCTAGTGGGAGGGGTAGAAAGATTGGAGTTGGAGGGAAGAGAACGATTTATTCTCGAACCCTAAAGTAGAGCTCCGCCTTTCTTGCTTGCTTAGTTACCGGACTTATCAGCGAACCTAGGCGCGGATTGGGCCAATTCCCCTCTGTTACTTCCTTGCCTTCTCGAAGGGATGTTTTCTCCCCGATCGGTGAAGAGTATTCGGCCTAAAAGACAAGGGCAACCGAAGCAGAATAGATTACCAAATGGAATGACTGAGCGCAGGGGGACATCCGACTTGCAACCTAGGACCTAAATGAAACTCACCCCGCAGGAAAGGACTTGACTGAATTGCTTGCATGGGAAGACATCCCGAGGGCAAGATCCTTCATGGAGACAGGCATTCCTACTTTCACTCGGTATGAGACCAGTAAGAGCGGATTCAATACTTTCTTCTCCCGTACTCACACTCGCACACACCTTACTTCTGCTATAATCTATAGAGGGCGGGGTGCCTGTGTCTAAGTCGCTAGGGATACTCAGACTAACCCGAATCCGTAGACAGCACTGTGGATGGAGTACCGGTAACTTAACTGGGAACAATTTGCAGTGGCCTACCTATGAAAGAAGCAAGGGGGACTGGTAATCCTACTCTCTGTCTTGTCTTGCTACCGTTGACTGTCGACTCGAGTACCGCTCACTCCTATCCAATATAGTATGTGGAAAAGAGCTTGGTCAACCCTTTACTTGACTTTCTTTATTGACTTCCTCGTCAACTGACAGCTTTCATATGGTTTCAAAGCGGGCCTCCAAGCGATTGGTTCTTCAACCGACGCAAAGACCTAGCGCTTTCCTGGACTTGATTCTGCTTAAGAGCCGAAAGCCCTTTTCTATCATCACAGCAAGGGAAGGGAAAGGCTTACCGAACATGCCCGGCCCTAACTGAGTGAATTGATCAATCATCACCGCTACTTTGACTCTCAAACAGAAGAGACGGAAGAAGCGGAACATTTCATATAAGCGCCCTAACAGCTTTCACCGAAGAGCTCGAGTACAGGCTAACCAACGCACAGTTCGGCAAGCAAAGCAAACGGGAATCAATCTAACTACGACCTTCCCTAATTTCATGAGAACTCTTGCTCTTAGAAGTCAAAGAAAGCCCTAGAGCGGTCCGAACAAGACAGATTTTCTTTGATCTCCTTTGCCTTCCTGCTGACCTAATACCCTTCGACTATTATCCGATGCCGCTTCTCCTCCGGAAGAAGGCGATCTAGCTATCCTCTTTCGGCTCTCTGGCTTTATTCTCGCTCACCTTCCGGGGACAGATGGGCAGGGTCGGGGAAGAACTCCGAAATAATTGAATAGGCTCCTCTTGATGCAGTTGAAATGGTTGCTCGCATTCACGCGGAAAGAGAAATCCCATTTGCCTAATACGTACTACTGTGCAGCAGATGATTTCGCTGTTCCTCCACCTGCTTGCTTCTTCTTGGCATCAACAGGCAATCCCGCATAAAAGAAAGGCTACTGACTTGGCTGAGGGAAAAAAGGCATCCATTCACCAAGAGAAACAAAACCTGGAGACTTCCTTTTTTTCATAATCATAAAGTAAGCTAATCCCTACCTTCTTGGGTCAGCAGTTGATCTCGTTGCATCCGCCCTTTTGGTGCTATCATATTCTATATAATATAAGTGATCTGTTCATCTAACTAGAAATTGAATAAGAGAAGAAAAGAAAGTTGCCTAGTTCTGATGAACGCTATGCTTAAAGGCTACCCGAGTTCAAAGGTTGCCTATCCCTGTCTTCATTGAGATTGGGTTGGTGGTCAGTCAGGAAAGCCGGGTGTGGCGATCCGATCAACGAAAATCAATAAAGAAATTACATAGATAAGAATCGCGCTAATCTTGACAGTTTCTATTTTCGATTGAGAAAGCGGCAGGCCCAAAGAGCTCTACAGTAGTGCCTTGCGAGGTCGTAGAGCCGGTCACCCTCGTTCGCCTAAGATCGAAAATGCTCTGTCTTGGATTGAGACCGAAAAGAGATATATATCAAGTGTGCAGTGAGGGATCTTTTTTTGTAACCAGTCTTTACTTAACTCGACCCAAGCTTGACTTAGCTCAAGCAGTGCCCAAAACTCCCATGCTTTCCGGATCATTGGTTTACAACCAAGCGGCAATTTACCTCTTCCTGAATTGGGGGAGC